CCTAAACTCTAAACTAAAGTAAAAGTAGAAGGGCTAATCAGTTATTTCTTCCATGGCCCCGAGGATTCCAATATTAGCACTGATGGTACGGAAATGTAACTCGCTATTTAAACAACTATTCAGAGTTCCTAGAGCTCCCTGTAAGGCTTGTTGGAAAACTTGTTGTCGGACCTGATTAATTGCTCTTTGTTGTTCAAAATGAAGGGTTTCATTTTTGTAATTTTCTAATTGTTCCAAACTAGAAGAAGTAGCATTAATCAAATTGGCTTTTTCTCGTTCTATCTCAGAGTATCCGTTCATTCGATACTCATCTGCTTCCATTTCTACTTTCCGTAAACGAGACCGGGCTCTTTCGAGCTGTTCAATGGCCCCTCTACGTAATTCTTCCGAATTTCGAATAGTACTCAAAATCCTCTGTTTTCGATTATCTAATAAATCGTTTAATGAAAGTAGATTATCTTACCATTAATTTCACAACTTCCATGATCTCTTCCCGAACCAAACATGAATCTTTCGATTCATTTGGCTCTCACGCTCCATTTTTTATTTTATGGACATTCCCGTATCTTTTTAAAATATAATGAGCCTATCCTCTCTATTTCTGTTTATATTCAAACATATCAAAACCGATACAAGAACAGAATATTAGGAGGACTCTTCCGACTAGACAAAAAATCTATAATTGTCAGCAAAGTTGTTTCTTTATTTGTTCTTTATTTCATTGAAAATTTCAATTGATTTCCTTTTTTATTCAAATCCAAAAATTCCCACTTTTTATACATAACATAGGTTGCCGATTCGGCATTGGATAATATAATAAAGGGCAAGGCGCCCTTTCTTTATTCTAGTAAATGGTTCAAATCATTTTATCGATATGAGTGTTCTATATCGGAAAAATTATCAACTATTCTTTTTTAAACCTAACGTAGTGGTAAAAAGAGTACCATGTTGTGCCCGGACTTCAAACAGTTTAGCTTTAACCATGTTAATGGTCTCACATTATTGGTTGGTTGATAGAGAATCAAAGTTAACTTACCAATGAATAACGAAATGCTATGGTTCTTACATATGATTTATGAATTTACTCAGAAGGAATTCGTCGAGATTATGCACTTTTTTCCTATTTATCCTATAAAAATATAGAATAACATAAATAAAGTGCAGTCGGTTAGATCCAACCTATTCGTGAAATATACAACTCGCACACACTCCCTTTCCAAAAAAAATCAATACACCAAGCACTACACTTAGATTTATTGGATTTGTTGCTAAAATATCGGTATTAAACCTGAAACTCCCGGCGGATGGCCAGTGGCCTAAGGAAACGAAAGAATCGGTTACATTTTTCATATGCTCTCCTCTTATAGATAGGACTAAGAAAGAACAGAGTTCTTTTTGTATCACTTGACTCGCCCTTTTTTTTATCGATTTCTTTTTCTTAATTTCCCGTTTTTTTTTTTTTAATGTTAATGGGAGTAGATTAAATCTATTTATTGAATTTGAGATTGAGAATTACAAAATTTCTTCTTTTTTTTTGAAGTATCCGATAAGATACTTATTAAGTTAGGTCCTGGGTCTCGTATCAATTGCAAAATATCTCCTTTGTTCAAACACTTCCTAAAAGAAAAATTCCATCGTATAAACTAAGGACGGGAAGGGAGAAAGCGAGTGAATCCACAAATTCCTCATCCTCAAATCACTCCTTCCCGGGGTATTGTCGCAACAAATACATATACATAATTGTAGGAATAAAATATTGATATAATTCACAGAAGCAAATGGCAACGAGTTAATAAAATAAGAAAAAAGTAGGTAACGTACTTTTTTACATTTTCATTTTAGGATTCAATTAAACAAAAGGATTCGCAAATAAAAGCGCTAATGCCACGACCAGTCCATAAATTGTTAAAGCTTCCATAAAAGCTAGACTAAGTAATAAAGTACCTCGTATTTTTCCTTCTGCTTCTGGTTGTCTCGCAATACCTTCTACGGCTTGGCCTGCAGCAGTACCTTGACCAACTCCAGGTCCAATAGAAGCAAGCCCTACGGCCAATCCAGCAGCAATAACGGAAGCGGCAGAAATCAGTGGATTCATGATGATAGGTTCCTCGCACCAAAAAAAAAATGGTTAATGATACAATCAACCAATGAATTATTACTTATTTGATCACAAAAATCTATTGAAATGAAATTAATATAGAAATATAGATAGAGATAACCCCTATATAACTAGTATATATCTAATATCACATATACATTTGTTTCTTTCATAACGTAAACCGCCCGCATTTTCTTTTTCTATTGAATCGGATTCTCTAGAAGAATTTTTCGAAAAATATACAGGGGCTGTGGCTGGCCTTATAAACATTAAACATTCCATATATCTAGTGGTGACCCCCACTAACCCATCCGCCATTTCGTAATATCGTCTATCTTTCCTCCTACAACTCTAGTCGTATATATATATGTATTTATATCTATTATGTTCCTCAACTAAGAACCAATCTTGAACTATGCATTGCCTCAATTGGGATAAACTTAAAAATGAAGACTATTTCGAAAACTAATCAATGATGACCCTCCATGGATTCCCCTATATAAGCCGCGGCTAAAGTTGCAAAAATAAGAGCTTGAATACCGCTTGTAAATAATCCAAGAAACATGACAGGTATAGGAACTACTAAAGGTACTAAAGAAACAAGAACAACAACTACTAATTCATCAGCTAATATATTCCCGAAAAGTCGAAAACTAAGAGATAAAGGTTTTGTGAAATCTTCTAGGATGTTAATTGGTAAAAGTATTGGAGTTGGTTGAATGTATTTTCCGAAATAACCCAATCCTTTTTTGGTAAGACCCGCATAAAAATATGCTACTGACGTGAGTAAAGCTAAAGCAACAGTAGTATTTATATCATTTGTGGGGGCGGCTAGCTCCCCATGAGGTAACTGTATGATTTTCCAAGGTAAAAGGGCACCTGACCAATTCGAAACAAAAATAAATAGGAACATAGTTCCAATAAAGGGAACCCAAGGGCCATATTCTTCTCCAATCTGGGTTTTGCTCAAGTCTCGAATAAATTCAAGGACATATTCGAAGAAATTCTGACCGTCGGTCGGAATGGTTTGTGGATTCCGAACGGATATGATGACTGAACCTAATAAGATAGCAATTACGACCCAAGAAGTGATAAGTACTTGGGCATGAATTTGTAAACCTCCTATTTGCCAATATAAATGTTGGCCTACTTCTACACTTGATATATCGTATAACCCTTTGAGTGTTTTAATGGAACATGGTATAACATTCATATTGTCCTCTGACAGAAATCGAACTGAAAAAAAGAATTATTTTGATTCAACCATCTCTTTCTCGACTCATCTACTTTCATCATTAATCATATAGTTAGGATACCAAGAAATCACATAACATAATATCAATATCCCATTTTATCTCTTTTTAAAAATGAAAGACAAGAATAGTAACCGATCCAATAAATCAAAATAATTAACTAATCTTATTATTATTATTCTTAATCATAACATAATCAACGACTTCTTATATAGCTAGAACGGCCCTCACAAATTGCGGATACCAATTTGTTAAGAATCAATCGGATTGAAGCTATAGCGTCATCGTTGGCTGGAATCGAAATATCTGCGAGATCTGGGTCACAATTTGTATCGATTAAACAAATCGTCGGAATTCCCAAAATGACACATTCTCGAAGAGCTGTATATTCTTCTTGCTGATCAACGATTATTACAATATCGGGCAATTCTGTCATATATTTGATCCCGCCCAGATATGTTTGCAAAGTAGATAATTTTCTCTTCAACATTGCTGCATCTCTTTTAGAGAGACGGTTGAGTTTCCCCATCTTTTGTTCTGCTCTTAAGTCTCTGAACTTATGAAGTCTCGTTTCCGTAGTGGACCAATTCGTTAACATACCGCCGAGCCATTTTCTATTAACATAATGACATCGAGCCCTTATTGCAGCTGATGCTACTAAATCCGCTGCTTTATTTTTTGTACCAACAATTAAGAAGTTTTTTCCTCGACTTGCTGCATCAAAAACTAAATCGCAGGCTTCCGATAAAAAACGAGCAGTTCTAGTGAGATTTATAATATGAATACCTTTACGCTTTGCAGAGATGTAAGGGGCCATTCTAGGATTCCATTTCTTAGTACCATGACCAAAATGAACTCCTGCTTCCATCATCTCTTCCAAATGGATGTTCCAATATCTTCTTGTCATCTTTCCCACGCTTTCTTTTTTTTTTAACAAATAAACAAATAAATAATTGTTCCTACGGAACCTTCTGCCGGGATTGGCCGTTGATACACAGCCCAAACCATTAATTTTTTTTATTACTTAACTTAATTTCTTCATTTTATTTAGTACCCAATCAATAACTAGTAAAGTAAAAAGAAAAATATCTCCTTAAGAATTATGAATTCGCTTAAATGATTTTTCTGGTGTGTCATAGAAATTGCTTGGGGCGCAAGAACAAAAAAATTCTCTATGGTGTAACAAAATATCTCTCATTTCCAACTCGAATAGATTTTTCTTTTTTATTTCCAAATGAATGTCTTGCTTTGAACGGTGCACTAATTTTTTGAATCCAGTACCGACAGGGATAATCCCCCCCAAAACAACATTTTCTTTCAGACCCTTCAACCAATCAATACGACCCCGTAGAGCAGCTTTTGCCAAAACTCTAGCAGTTTCTTGAAAACTTGCTTCGGATATGAAACTTTGAGTATTCAGAGATGCCCTCGTTATTCCCAATAAAATTGCCCGATAACAGATTGCTTCGTCTAAAGCACGCCCTGCTCGTTCCGCTCGCAACAATCCGATTAGTTCTCCAGGTAAAAAAACATTAGACATTCCATCTTCTGAAACCAACACTTTTGATGTTACTTGCCGTACAATAATCTCTATATGTCTATTATGGATCTGTACCCCCTGGGATCGATAAACCTTTTGGATCTTATTAACCAAAGAGATACGACTTTGGGCTATGGTTAGTTCAGCTCCAATTAAGAATCCCCAAGGAATTCCAAGAACTCTTGGTATACGCTCGTTCCAACCTTCAACTCTCCTTTCAAGGTTCATCGATATTGAACCAATCGAGCGCACTTCTAAGATTTGTTCCACTTTTGGAAGACCTTGCGTTATGTCACCAGATCGGGATTTTTCATATATAAATGTAACTAATGTATCTCCTTCAGAAAGGGTTTCTCCATAATGTCCATGAACAGTCGCTCCTGGAGTGGCCAAATAAGGCTTAGCTGATCTTATAATTAAAGAGTCAACATGAACAATGAAAATTTGACCAGATTTTTTTATGTGTGGTCCATATTTAAATAGACATATATTTTCACAAATAAATTGTCCAATGCTAATTATTGTGGATGTCTCTTCACAATAATTGTAATGTAGAAAGCACCAATTCAAATGGGATGGATTCAAAATGATGTTATTGCATGGACTGGGATTATAAATCCTCCTATTTTCATCTATTAAACAGTATTTAAGTACTTCAAGTACTTGGAAAGTCTGTTTAAAATTGTCAAGTAGCCAATATTTGTTTAACAAGATCTGATTATGAGTTATTAAATGGTAAGATGAATAAAAGTTCACTATTTTAGGTACTATTGTACCTAAGGGGCCCAACAAACCCCTAATTGGAGTTATGGGATTCGATTCTTTTGCCACATTGTTATATTTCGAACCGTTGAATGGACCAACTCGAAAACAATTGAATGATGACAAAATTCTCAAAGATTGGCCTTCCTTATTTCGATTCAACAACGTACCAATAGTTCCTTGATGCTGGGTAACTAATGGAATCTTCACTTTGGAATAAAAAGGATTGATATTGGTGCGATCTAATCCATTATCAGGAATCAATCCCGAACCTGCCGTATCGTACCTTTTTCCGGTATATGAAATAGTAGACTTGACTAATTCAATTCTTATGAAATCACGAATCAGATCATTTGCCCTTACTTCAACAAAGGAAGCATGAACCTCTTCCATAGAACTGTTTTTTTCTTGGTCCCAATTCAATACTAAGCAAGTCCGAACTAATTGAATACTTGTGTGATAAATTCCTCGAATTGACTTTCCATTTCCATAAAGGATATAATTGACAACTCTAAGCTGGACATTTTCTTTTTCCTGCAAGAGATCTTGAGGGAAAAGTTTTGCTAAATTTATCCCATCAGCTATTTCATATGTGACTACGGGCCGAACCAAAACAAAATACTTTTTTTTGATAGGTGTGATCCGTTGGACATAGATCCAATTTTTCGATTTTGTTTTTGATTCCTTAGAATTTTTTTTTTCCGTTCCTGGTGGTATCAAAATGCCACTGTGTCTGGATATCTTATCTGTCTCTCCGGGAAAATGAATATCTCCAGAAAAGATTTTTAGTTCAATACTTTTTTTTTTTCTCTCCACTCGAACTAATCCACCTACTCGGCTTCTTGTATTTGTATTTAAAGCAAGTTGTGTATCTACTCCAATGATACTATTGTTCCGGACCATTATAGACGAAGATCCGGGTAAGATATGCACCTCTTCGGGAATAAAAAAAAACCGATCCACTTTCATTTGGTATTTCGGACTCAATTCTTTTGCTCCTCGATACTCAATCAAATCTTCTTTTTTGACTATTGAATCCACCTCCGCGGTCCCATATTTAGTAATTCCCGAACTCTTTCTTCTGTATCGTGGATCATCAAAATAAGCAAGAATACTATTTCCACGTAAAATACCATTTATGGGTATTTCAATCGAAATACCAAAAGAGGGTATTAATTCTTTCTCTCGTTCTTGATCGTATTGTAATGGGATGAGAAATCTATTTCTTCGTCTTTTCGCCAAGAAATCAGAATTCTCTTGGAGAATCGAAGGGTATATGAAATTCCAATGACCATTGGATATAATTCGATCAAGTCTTGAATAATCAAGAATTTCCCTATATTTTTTACGAGTACCAGAAGGATCCAACAATTTATGTCTTACTCGATCCTTAGTAATTGAGAGGTCAGAGCTATATCTTTCGTCGACAGAAAAAGAATGAACATTCATTTGATCTTGATCCTTGTGAAGCGAAAAAGACACTATACTGGATCTGCACGGACCCCCCGCTAATATCCATAAATGACTTGTTTTTGGTAATAGATGAACATTACTATATGTATATTCAGGTGCGTGGTAGACATCAGTACTCCAGTGCATTTCTCCCTCTGATTCAGAATAAATATGTTTTCGAACCCTCTCTTTAAAATGAAAAGTAGACGTTCCGGCACGAATCTCGGCAATCACTTGTTCAGATTCTACATATTGATCATTTTGAACTAAAATCAAACTTTTTGGTGGAATATTCACACTATGTATAATATCCCGACTCTCAATAGTTACATACAAGTCTATAGAACATAGAAAAGCAGGATGCCCATGACGGGTACGTGTGGGATGAACCAAAT